TGAGAATACGCATTAAGGACCAATGGTTAACGATGGCTCTGATGGGCGGTTTTGCTAGAATAGGCAATAATGAGATCACTGTTTTAGTAAATGATGCGGAAAAGGGTAGTGATATTGATTCACAAGAAGCTCAGCAAACTCTTGAAATAGCAGAAGCTAATTTGAGAAAGGCTGAAGGAAAGAGACAAATAATTGAGGCAAATCTAGCTCTCCGACGAGCTAGGACAAGAGTCGAGGCTGTCAATGCAATTTCATAACTAGTTGGTGTGTTCAAATAATCAAAAGAGGTTCTGTTTCTAAACCCTATTTTGATTGGATTCACTCGACAGAATCCAATCAATGCAGAATCCAATTTAGATACAACGCAATTCAAAAATGAAATCAATAAAAAATCTATAAAAATATACTAAAGGGTGGGACAAAAAACTTATTAGATACCGTTGACTCCGGTATCTAATAAGTTCTACCTACTATTGGATTTGAACCAATGACTCCCGCCGTATGAAAGCAATACTCTAACCACTGAGTTAAGTAGGTCATTTATTATCCCAAAGAGAACCAAACGGAACCCATCCCATGGATGGATTATAAATATCATATTCCTTATAAGCAACAATAATCCAAATAAGCAACAATAATCCAACCAATACTACTCAAAAATTTAGGATGTTGGATCATAGAATATTCATCTTGACAACAAATTATATACATGATAAAATATGCATCACAAGCACTAAGGGCTATAGCTCAGTTGGTAGAGCACCTCGTTTACACGCGCGCCAATGGTTTTCAGGGGAATCCACCATATAATCCAAAAAATGGATCTTATTGAGAAATTGATGTCTTACTCCATAATAACTTTAAGAGAACAATAGCCTGACGAGAGGTTCGGTCCTATTTGAGTGCCCTTTGTAAGTACCAAACAGGCTCCGCCTTGAGATATTGATAAGGTCAATAGCAGTATATTCAATGCTAGGCATTATGAGTATAAGGCGCTCAAAAAATCTCTTTTCGTCCTATGAACTTGAAGGTGTATGAAGTTTCATATTGGATTTTTTAAGCCGAACGATAGAGACTTCATTTAACTTAAAATTCTAGGCCAAAGGCAGACCTACGTCAAAATAACTTCACCTTTGAAACACTTTGGTAGTGCTCTGAATTAGAATCCCAAATAATGAATCAGAGCACATGGAGCCATCTCCTTTTTTTTCTATCAAGAAAAAAAATATGGCGGATTGGCTGATATTTCTATCAGTTAATGAAAGAGCCCAATGCAAAAAAAATGCATGTTGGGTCTTTGAAACAGTTCAGATCATTTTGATAATAATAAGTTTGATCTGTTTTACCGAGAAGGTCTACGGTTCGAGTCCGTATAGCCCTAGAGCCCTATAAAAAAAATGAATAAAATTCCAAATTTTCATTTGAAATAAAAAATTGTATAATTTTGATTTCTTTATTCTTGTTTGTTGCTTATAACTGGTCGGTTGGTTCATCGAAACAAAATTTTTCCTAGAAACTCACTCACGGGAATCATTTAAAGCAGAACAGAAAACCGAAATATTTCAAGGGATCGAATCGGTCTTTTTCCAAAAAAACCAACCCTTCGTCATTAATTGTCGGAGGGAAATTCCATATGAATTTTTCTGCCCATAATCAAGGGGTTAAGCCAGCGATACTCCTTTTCTTTGGTATACCTTACCAAGACCCGGCGAAGCACACCAAAACAAGGGGGGGGGTGGTCTTCTTTTTCTCTATTCAATCAAGAGAAAACCCCACCCAGATCTGATAAACGAAATATACCAACACTAAGATATTCGAAATCCCGAGATGGAAATACCTACCCATTCTCTTACATTTGAATATTTGTTCTATTCTAAATTACTAAGAAAAAAACTCTCGACTCTATTCCTAAAAAATCCAAATTCCGAACTCGCATTTTTATAAAGAAAATTCAAATAATCAAAAGAATAATAAATTCAAAATTTTTAAACATAAAATAATAATTCTATTTGCTTTCTTTAGGCTTTAGGAAGAATCCTAGGCAAAAACAAGAAAATTTGTCTAAATATAACATCTAGAGTTATACTAACTAAAGCAATTAAAGAAAATTGAACTAAAAAAATGAAGTAGACTGGAAATAGGATCCCGATCAAGTCAGTCGATAAATCTTGAAATGAGATATGCCCTGCAATAATCAAAGGAAACTAGATGGTTTGGTCAAAATAAATTCTTGTTTTGACTAACTAGTTATCGATGACTTTAGAACTTCAATTCGAATCAACCAATCCGATATATTTTCCACGTTCATAGGAGTGCGTCTATGTTTTTGCTTTACGAATATGATATTTTTTGGGCATTTCTAATAATATCAAGTCTTATTCCTATTTTGGCATTTTTTATTTCTGGGATTTTAGCCCCGATTAGGAAAGGGCCGGAGAAACTTTCTAGTTATGAATCGGGTATAGAACCAATGGGCAACGCTTGGTTACAATTTAGAATC